GTGAATCCATGGAGGGTCATCATTGACTTTTTTTTTTGAAATCGTCTTTTTTCTCTTAGTCCAAGGCAATGTATGCGTAGCTCAAGATAGTCGACTGCCGGAGCATAAGTATACATATACAAAGGTATATACGATCTAGAACTAGAAGAATAGCTAAAAAGATTACGACATTAGGGAATTGTAAAAAAAAAAAAGGAAAGAGATCTAAAAGATCTTTTTCCTAAAATGTATGTTTGGCCCTTCCCTCCGAGTAAAATGTAAAATCTTTTTTTTTATTTTGTTTGGTTGAGGCAATTCAAATATTAGGAGTCATAATCTGAATAATAATTTTTATGGATTTGATTTATGATATCGATGAATAAGAAATGAATAAGAAATGAATAAGAAATGAATACAGAAATTAACATAATAATAATTAACAAATAATAATTAACAAATAATTAACATAATATAGGAAGGAAATAGAATCTAAATAGAAAATCAAGTTGAATTTAGTTTCAATTACATAAACCTAGATCAACCAAGTATTGACTGATATTTCTATGCAATGCTTCACACTAATGAATTGATCCATTTATATTGATCACCCCAGTATTGAATAATAATAAAATCGAAAGGGTTTGTTTAGTCGAGGGGGGTCGAACTAGGTTTATGCAATAGAATTCCAACTTCCTTTGGTGGATGGTGGGAAAAAACAATTTCTATAGTCCGATTGGGTCTACGATACAAATAGTGGGTTTACGTTATAGACGAAACACATGTATATGTGAGATTAGATATTAACTAGTTATATCTGAACTAAGTTATATCTGAACTAAGTTATATCGAAAAGATATATCGAATCTGCCTTACTATGATGTATATGTGAATTTCGATAAGGATTGAATATGAATTGAATATTGAATGAAGAAAGAGATTCAATCAAGAAAAACAAAATGAAGAATGGTTCATAACCAATAAAGACATGGAAAAGCAAAAGTCGTAGGGATTTACAAAAACTCGTAGATAGGAACTAAAAAATAGATATCGAAGTAGTTCTGATGATTCAATCTTCAATAGTATTATTATACTTCAACTCATTTCAATTCGTAGCTCTTAGTTACTTCGACTGGATGAATCTTAACGATGGCATAATTAAGTCATAGTTTTTTGGTTGATTGTATCATTAAGTATCATTAACTATTTTTTTTTTTTTTGGTACGAGGAATTTATCATGAATCCACTGATTTCTGCCGCTTCTGTGATTGCTGCTGGGTTGGCCGTCGGTCTTGCTTCTATTGGACCTGGGGTTGGTCAAGGGACTGCTGCGGGTCAAGCTGTAGAAGGCATTGCGAGACAGCCCGAGGCAGAGGGAAAAATACGAGGGACTTTATTGCTTAGTCTGGCTTTTATGGAAGCTTTAACAATTTATGGATTAGTTGTAGCATTAGCGCTTTTATTTGCGAATCCTTTTGTTTAATATTTCATCTTAATCCTATAAAATAAGAAAAATACGTATTTTTCTTATTGTTCTGGGCTTGATGCTTCCTTTTTCGAATTAATATCAAGAGTTAACTACTACAATTACTTTTATTCGTTGGGACAATAACCCATGGGAAGGAATGATTTGAGGATGAGGAATTATCATACTGATTCACTTTCGTCCTTCCCCCTCGATTTATTCCTTCCCCTTCTTAGTCCAATAGAACCCTTTTTGAGGTGGAAGAGAAAAATTATTCAAAAAAAAAAATCGACAAATAGAGAATTAGTCTATTTTATTTATAAAATTATAAAAGGAGATCATATGAAAAATGTAACCGATTCTTTCCTTTTCGTGGGTCACTGGCCATACGCCGGGAGTTTCGGGTTTAATACCGATATTTTAGCAACAAATCCAATAAATCTAAGCGTAGTCCTTGGTGTATTGATTTTTTTTGGAAAGGGGGTGTGTGCGACTTGTTTATTTCAAGAATAAACTGGATCCAACCCGCTGCACTTTTTTTCGTTATAAGGGTGCATGATCCCGCGAATTACTTTTGAATAAATGAAGAAATCCTCTTTCAGAACCATAGCATTTCGTGATTCATTGGTAAATCAACTTTGATTCTCTCTTAACCAATAAGATGGGACTAGGAATATGGTTAAAGCTAAATCGTTTGAAGTCCAGACGCAGCATGTACTCTTTCTACTACTATGTTTATGTTAATAAAAAAAAATGGTTTAAAAATCAAAATGAAGGGTTGGAAGAAATTGTTTTCGATATAGAACACTCATGTCGAGAAAATTATTTGAGTCCATTATTAGAAAAATGGCTATTTCATCCATTTTTATACAATGCTGAATTGATGACCTATGTAAAACGTAAGAAGAATTCTTTGGATTTGAAAAAAAAAAGAAACAATTTTGCTGACAATTACTTTCTTTGTCAGAAGAGTCCTCCGAATATTCTGGTTTTGGATTAGTAATAAGTTTTGATATCTTTTTTTTTTTCAAATATGACTAGAGAAGAGAAGATAGGCTC